TGTGTGTATGTAGGAGACCCAGGTACCTATATGCTTATTTTGGTTGGAGTGTAAATTTGAGTATTGGGGTGGAAGATTTTTTATATTTGCATCTAGGGGGGAGTGTGTTAAAAATGATAATAAATATTTAAGGGGGAGGGGGAAAAGGGTATAGGGTGGGTGATGTAATGGTTATGTCCTGTGACCATTAACTGTGATGCTCGTGCCTACCATTATGGGGATGCTCAAGATGCAGTTAAGTCCAGCTACAATTTATGCTCCGGGTCAGGGCCTCAGACGGCCATAGCTGAGTCCAAGCATCCCCAAAAGTTAAAAAATACCAAATGTATGACAGCACAGTTATGTGTGAGCATGGGCTGATTAGCCATTAGTCCATCGAGATGTCTTATTTAAGGGGAAAGAGTGGGCGATTTTAGGTGAGATGGCCCTGAAGAAAGAACCAGATGTCTGATAAAGTTCATTAAATAGCTACCCCCACGGTCAATGGGCCCGGAGCGAGAAGAGGGATCCCTGCCAAGCGGGTTGCTGGTTTCACGCGGCATGGTCGACAANCTCGTGATCTAGTGGACGGGATATGCATGTTGACAAGGACGGATTTGACTTAATGTGCTATGTACGATTTAACACTAAAATGTGCTATGTACTTTCAATGAAGGAGTTGTACTTGCTTATATGCGGGGGGAAAATCATTTAATGTACTATTTACATATTATGTCCCGTATTACATTAATGTTAATGTACATGCTTATATGCATGGGGCAAATCATGTAATGTACTATATACATATCATGTTAGTACCACACCCGTGCCATGGGCGTGTAAGTAGACATGCAGTATGTCGTGTACATACCTGTCTGTATTACATGTAATGTCGACATCCACTTCTTGTGGAGCAAGCAGTGTATTCACATGCATCGTCCGCGTTGGGTTAGGTTGAAGGGTGATGGGGTGCTGCGTTTGGTGAGTGAAAATTGTTGTGCATGTAAGCTTGTAGAGTGGGAAGTTCGTGTTGTATTTTTGAAAATTTTAGTAGATTTAATACTGGGGAGGCTCTTAATGTTTTTGGGGGTATATTAATAGGTGTAGTTGATAGTGGTCCAGGGAATAGTTTAAGTAGAACTTCAACTTTGGGTGTTGATGGTGGGGCTGTAGCTTCTTCCTTGAGTCTTAGGGAGGTTGGTTGTTCTCCTTCTCTGGTTTACAAGGCCAGTGTATTGATTGTACTACAAAGACTTTATCTTCATTTTAGGAGGTTATTTTCGATGGTGCTAGCCACTGGTATTATTACTAGAATAATGAGGAAATATATGATAGATGCTAGTTGTCCGATGATGATATAGGGGTTTTCGACTGGTTGTCCTCCAATTCATGTGAGTGTTAGTAGGTCTGCTACTAGGATCCAGAATATGCATTGGCTAATTGGTCGGAATATTATACTTCGTTGTTTAGATATATGGAGGAAGGGTACGATTATTAGGATTAGGATTGAGAGGACTAGTGCTAGGACTCCTCCTAGTTTATTAGGGATCGATCGTAGGATTGCGTATGCAAATAGGAAATATCATTCAGGTTTGATATGAGGGGGTGTATTGAGTGGATTTGCTGGGGTATAGTTGTCTGGGTCTCCGAGTAGGTCGGGTGTAAATAGTACTAGTAGTATGAGGGTAAGGATTAGTAGTATGGCGCCTAGGATGTCTTTGATGGTATAATAAGGGTGAAACGGGATTTTGTCTGCGTCTGATGAAATTCCTGTGGGGTTGTTGGATCCTGTTTCGTGGAGGAAAAGTAAGTGGACTATGGCTAGGGCTGTGATTACAAATGGGAGGATGAAGTGGAAGGCGAAGAATCGGGTGAGGGTAGCTTTGTCTACAGAGAATCCCCCTCAGATTCATTCGACTAGGTCTGTGCCAATATATGGGATTGCTGAAAGAAGGTTGGTGATGACTGTTGCCCCTCAGAATGATATCTGTCCTCATGGCAGGACATAGCCTATGAATGCTGTGGCTATTGTTGTGAGTAGGAGGATAACTCCTACATTTCATGTTTCTAGAAAGGTGTATGATCCGTAATACAGGCCTCGTCCTACATGCATGAATAGGCAAATAAAGAATATTGATGCCCCGTTTGCGTGTATGTATCGGATAATTCAGCCGTAGTTTACATCTCGGCAAATGTGGGCTACAGAGGAGAATGCTGTTGTTGTGTCGGATGTGTAGTGTATTGCTAGGAATAGGCCTGTTAGGATTTGTAAAATTAGGCAGATACCTAGGAGGGAGCCGAAGTTTCATCATGATGAGATGTTTGATGGGGTTGGGAGGTCAATGAATGCGTTGTTTACAATTTTTATTAGTGGGTGAGTTTTTCGGATGTTGATCATTAGTGTTCTTGTAGTTGAATGACAACGATGGTTTTTCATATCATTGGTCATGGTTAAATTCCATGTGAGAATAATGATAATATATATTGTATTTATTTTAAGTGTCATCTTTGTGATGGGTTTTGTAGGGTTTTCTTCAAAGCCTTCGCCTATTTATGGGGGGTTAGGGTTAATTGTGAGTGGTGGAGTTGGATGTGGTATTGTATTGAATTTTGGTGGGTCTTTTTTAGGTTTAATGGTTTTTTTAATTTATTTAGGGGGTATAATGGTGGTTTTTGGTTATACGACGGCTATAGCTACTGAGCAGTACCCTGAGGTTTGAGTTTCCAATAAGGTTGTTTTAGGGGCATTTGTTACTGGCTTATTAATGGAGTTTTTTATGGTTTATTATGTGTTGAAAGATAAGGAGGTAGAGATTGTGTTTAAGTTTAATGGTATGGGGGATTGGGTTATTTATGATACAGGAGACTCTGGGTTTTTTAGTGAGGAGGCTATGGGGATTGCTGCTTTATACAGTTATGGTACTTGATTGGTTATTGTTACTGGTTGATCTTTATTAATTGGTGTTGTGGTGATTATGGAGATTACTCGTGGAAATTAAATAAGATTGTGCTGACGAGTATTGTAATTAGGAAGGAGAGGAAATACAGTTTAATTAGGCCTTTTTGACTTGTAATTGTGGTAGATATTTTTATTTGGGCTAGTGAAATAGTCTTTGGTAAGATGGTCTCTAGTCAGATTAGATCTAGGAGGGAGGATGCTGATTTTTGGCTTGCTGTTAAGTTTATGTAGGGGATTAGGCGGTGTATAATTGTGGGGTAGTATCCTAGTAGGTTAGAGAATTTGAATATGTTTGATGGGTGGTTGAATTTTAGGTAGTGAGTTATGTTGCTGATTTCTAGTGCTAGGGTAAAACCCAGGATTGTAACTGTTAGGGCGGTTATTTTTAAGTAGAATGGTATGGTTATTTGGGGAATTGTTATTGGGGGGATGTTGTTGGAAATGACAAATCCTGCGAAGAGGCTTCCGATCAATAAGCGTTTGATTGAGTTAATTAGGAGGGGATTGTTTTCGTTAATAGTGATAAGGGTTGGGAATCGGGGTTGTCCTAGGAGTGCAAAGAAGATAATGCGGGTGCTGTAGATGGCTGTAAAGGAGGTGGCGATTAGTGTTATTAGGAGGGCTCAGGCGTTGGTATATGACGTGTTGGCGGATTCAATGATTAGGTCTTTGGAGTAGAATCCGGTGAGGAAAGGTATTCCTGTTAGTGCAAGACTGCCAATAATGAGGGCTGTTGTGGTGAATGGCATTGTTTTGAATAGGCCTCCCATTTTTCGAATATCTTGTTCGTTGTTTAGGTTGTGGATGATAGAACCGGAACATATGAATAGTATGGCTTTGAAGAAGGCGTGAGTGCAGATGTGGAGGAATGCTAGGTGGGGTTGATTAATTCCAATTGTTACTATTATAAGGCCGAGTTGGCTGGATGTGGAGAAGGCGATGATTTTTTTGATGTCATTTTGGGTAAGGGCACATATTGCTGTGAATAGCGTGGTGATAGCTCCTAGGCATAGTATAATGGACTGGGCAAATTTGTTATTTTCTGTTAGTGGGTGGAAGCGGATTAGTAGAAAAATGCCTGCTACTACTATAGTACTTGAGTGAAGTAATGCTGAGACGGGTGTTGGGCCCTCTATTGCGGAGGGTAGTCATGGGTGTAGGCCAAATTGTGCTGATTTTCCAGTTGCAGCTAGAATTAGTCCTATCAAGGGGAGATTTGAGTTGTCTGATTTTAGTATAAAGATTTGTTGGAGGTCCCAAGTGTTGAAATTAGTTAGGAATCATGCTATTGTTAGGATAAATCCGATGTCACCAATGCGGTTATATAGGATTGCTTGTAGGGCTGCTGTGTTTGCGTCTGTTCGTCCGTATCACCATCCAATTAGTAGAAATGATATAATTCCAACTCCTTCTCAGCCAATAAATAATTGGAAGAGGTTGTTTGCTGTGACGAGAATGAGTATTGTGATGAGAAATAAGAGTAAGTACTTGAAAAATTGGTTGATGTTAGGGTCTGAGTGTATATATCATATTGAGAATTCTATGATAGATCATGTGACGAATAGTGCTACTGGGACAAATATTACTGAAAAATAGTCTATTTTGAAGCTTAGTGAAAGTTTAAGGGTTTGAATGGTTAGTCAGTGTCAGTTTGAAATAACTATTTCTTGTCCTGTGTGGATAAATATTATTGTGGGAATTATGCTAGTGATAAAGGCACATGAAACGGTTGTTTTTACGTAAAGTGGGTAATTGGTATATTTATGGGTGCCAAGAGTAATTGTTATGATGGGTGCGGTTAGTAGAATTAGGGTAGTTAGTGTGAGGGAGGAAAATAAGTTTATTACTTTTATTTGGAGTTGCACCAATTTTTTGGTTCCTAAGACCAATGGATAACTACTATCCTTTAAAAGTTTGAAAAAGCCATGTTGTTAAACATGGGGGCATAGAGTTAGCAGTTCTTGCATACTTTTTCGGTAAATAAGAAGGTGGCAGACTTCTATTATTAGATTCACAATCTAATGTTTTTTTTAAACTATATTTACAGTACAGGGGGCCTAAGATAATTTTGGGGTTTAGGGATAGAAGTAGTAGTGGCAGTATATGTAGTGATATGAGTGCGTTTTCTCGTGTAAAGGAGGGTGAAATATTATTGATGTGGTGTGTATATTTGCCCCGTTGTGTTATGATTAGCATGTAGAGGGAGTATAGGGCGGTGATTACTATGTTAAGTCCTATTAGAATGATTGTGATATTGGATCATGAAAAGGTTGATGTTACTACAAATAGTTCTCCGATTAGGTTAATTGTTGGGGGTAAAGCTAAGTTAGTTAGACTTGCTAGGAGTCATCAGGTGGCCATTAGTGGGAGGAGTGTTTGTAGGCCGCGGGCTAGGATTATTGTACGACTATGGATTCGTTCGTAGTTGGAGTTTGCTAAGCAGAAGAGTATGGAGGACGTAAGGCCGTGGGCAATTATTAGGGCGGTGGCTCCTATGTAACTTCAGGGTGTTTGGATGAGGATGGCGACGATAACAAGTGCCATGTGGCTGACGGAAGAATATGCGATGAGTGATTTTAGGTCTGTTTGGCGAAGGCAGATTGAGCTGGTTATAATTATGCCTCATAATGATAATATAATAAATGGGTATGCTATGAAGTCGGTGATTGGATTTAGGAGTAATGTAATACGTAGCATACCATATCCTCCTAGTTTTAGTAGGATTGCCGCAAGAACCATGGAGCCTGCAATTGGGGCTTCTACGTGGGCTTTAGGTAGTCAAAGGTGAAGTCCGTATAGTGGTATTTTTACTATGAAGGCTATCATGCACGCTAATCATATGAAGACGTTGGATCAGGAGTTGGGTATTGGTTGTACTCAGTATTGGAGGATTAGGAAATTTAGGGATCCTATTGTGTTTTGAATATGGATTAGTGCAACAAGTAAGGGCAGGGATCCTGCTAGTGTGTAAAACAAGAAGTAGAGGCCGGCATTTAGGCGTTCTGTTTGATTTCCTCATCGAGTAATAATAATAAGTGTGGGGACTAACGTTGCTTCGAATATGATATAAAAGAGGATTAATTCTGCAGCAGAAAATGTTATGATTAGAAATAATTGTAATAGGATTAATATTGAGATGAAGAGTTTTTTTCGGGCTAGGCTTTCTTTTGATAGGTGATGTTGGCTGGCTATAAGTATTAAGGGAAGAAGTCACATGGTTAGGACCAATAGCGGGGTAGATAAGGAATCGGAGAAGAAGATTAATGAGAAGTTTAGGCTATTGTCGCCAAATTGGTTTATAAGGAGTAGGCTTGTAAGGCTAATTAATAAGCTATGAAGTGTGGAGTTAATTCAGATTGTGCTATTTTTTGATAGTCAGGTTAGGGGCATAAGTATTATTGTGGGGACAATATATTTTAGCATTGTAGTAGGTTGAGGTTTTGTACGTAGTCGGTACCGTATGTGTTTGATACCATTACTAGCAAGGATAGGCCTAATGCTGCTTCGCAAGCTGCAAAGACTAGTAGAATAATGGGTATTATGCTAGCTAAGGTGAAGTGTGAGTTTAGGATTATTAGGGTGGCTATAATGAATAAGGATAATATTATTCCTTCTAGGCATAGGAGGGAGGATATCAGATGGGATCGGTATATTAATAGTCCTGTGAGAGATACTGCGAATGCTATCATAATATTTATGTATACAAGGGACATTTGGTAATTATGAGTTTAATCATAATCTAATGAGTCGAAATCATTTATTTTGTCTTAAACTAAGTACCATATTCGGTTCATTCTAGTCCTTTTTGGGTTCATTCGTAGGCTAGGCTTACGGCTAGTAGGAAGATTAGGAGGAGGGCTATGGTAAGCATTGTGTTTAAGTTGGTTGTTTGTGAGGCTCATGGGAGTGGTAGGAGTAGTGCAATTTCTAAGTCGAAGAGGAGGAATGTGATGGCTACTAGGAAGAATTTTATGGAGAAGGGGAGGCGGGCAGATCCTATTGGGTCAAATCCGCATTCGTAGGGGCTTGTTTTTTCTGAGTATGCGTTTAGTTGGGGGAGTCAGAATGCGATAGTTACGAGTAGTGTGGCTAGTGTGAAGTTAGTTAGGAGAGTAATTATAAGGTTTATTGTTCTTTTTCGGATTAGACCGAAACTAACTGATTGGAAGTCAGTTGTACTAATTAATACTAAAAGGACATGAGCCTCATCAGTAGATGGATACGTAGAGGAAGAGTCATACTACGTCTACGAAGTGTCAGTATCAGGCAGCGGCTTCAAAACCGAAATGGTGGCTAGAGGTGAAGTGGAATTTTAGTTGGCGGAAGAAACAGACAATTAGGAAGGTGGATCCGATGATAACATGAAGACCATGAAATCCTGTGGCTACGAAAAAGGTTGAGCCGTAGACTCCATCTGAGATTGTAAAGGGTGCTTCGTAGTATTCTGATGCTTGTAGTAATGTAAAATAGATACCTAGTGCAATGGTAATAAATAGGGCTTGCAGTATGTGGTTACGATCTCCTTCTATAAGGCTATGGTGGGCTCAGGTAATGGAGACTCCTGAGGCTAAAAGGACGGAGGTATTGAGTAATGGAACTTCTAGGGGATTGAGTGGGTGAATACCTGTTGGGGGTCAGCAACCACCTAGTTCTGGTGTGGGGGCAAGGCTTGAGTGATAAAAAGCTCAGAAAAATCCAGTAAAGAACAAGACTTCAGAGATAATGAAGAGAATCATTCCGTAGCGAAGACCTTTTTGGACTGCTGGGGTATGGTGGCCTTGAAAGGTACTTTCTCGAATTACATCTCGTCATCATTGATATATTGTGAGTATATTTGTTGTTAGGCCTAGGGTTAGTAGAGTTATTGAGTTGAAGTGAAATCATATAATGAGACCGGATGTCATTAGGAGGGCAGATAATGCTCCTGTGAGGGGTCAAGGGCTTGGATTTACTATGTGATAAGCATGGGTTTGGTGTGTCATTATGTATTGTCATGCAGGTATAGGTTAACTAGGAGAGTGAATACGTAGGCTTGAATTATAGCTACTGCAAATTCAAGAATGGTCAGTAGGATTAAAATAATAAATGTAATGAGTGCTGTTGTGGTGTTGATGGCTGTTAGTGCAAGGGTGGCTCCTCCGATTAAGTGAATTAATAAGTGTCCTGCCGTGATGTTGGCTGTTAATCGTACGGCAAGGGCTACTGGTTGAATGAAGAGGCTGATGGTTTCAATAATTACTAGTATTGGGATCAGTGGGGTGGGTGTTCCTTGTGGTAGAAAATGAGCAAGTGATGCTTTAGTTTTGTTGCGGAAGCCTGTAATTACGGCTCCTGCTCATAAGGGAATAGCTATGCCTAAGTTTATTGATAGTTGTGTAGTTGGTGTAAATGAGTGAGGTAATAGGCCTAGTAGATTTGTAGACCCAATGAATAGGATTAGGGATACTAATATTAATGTTCACGTTTGTCCTTTGGTGTTATGAATACTTATCATCTGCTTTGATACAAGTTGAAGTAGCCATTGTTGGAGGGAAATGAGGCGGTTGTTAATTAGTCGGTTTGATGTGGGAAATAATAGGCTAGGAAATAAAACGATAAGGGTAACAAGGGGGAGGCCTAATATTATAGGGGTAATGAAAGAGGTAAATAAGTTTTCGTTCATTTTGTTTCTCAGGGAGTGTTTTGTTTCGGTGTTTTTGTTGCTATTAATTCTGGGTTATAGTAGAAATTATGTTTTGAGATTTTTAACTGGAGAATAATAAAGAGAGTTAGGAATATTGATAGGATTATTGTAAGTCATGTTGATGTGTCTAGTTGGGGCATGTCATCAAGGAGAGTGTTATGCTCCCGGTCTTTAACTTAAAAGGTTAACGCTGGTGTAGCTTCTTGATGATCCTATAGTATTGATGCGGATCATTTTTCAAAATATTTTAGTGGGACTAGCTCAAGAACGATTGGTATGAAGCTGTGATTTGATCCGCAGATTTCTGAGCATTGGCCGTAGAATAGACCTGGGCGAGTTGATATAAGGGTTGTTTGATTTAAGCGACCTGGGATTGCATCTGTTTTTAGTCCTAGAGAAGGAACTGCTCATGAGTGCAGGACGTCTTCGGAGGAGATTAGCATTCGAACTGTTATTTCTATGGGTAATACAACTCGGTTATCTACTTCTAGCAATCGTAGTTCTCCTGGTTTTAATTCTGATGTTGGAATTATATAGGAGTCGAAGGTTAGGTCTTCATAGTCTGTGTACTCGTAGCTTCAGTATCATTGATGTCCTATAGTTTTTACAGTGAGAGATGGGTTATTAATTTCGTCTATTATGTATAGGATTCGTAGGGATGGAAGGGCGATCATGATTAGGATGATGGCTGGCAGAATGGTTCAGACTGTTTCTACTTCTTGTGCGTCTATGGTGCTGGTATGGGTCAGTTTTGTTGTTAATATTAGTGAGATAATATACAGTACCAGTGAGCTGATTAGAAAAACAATTATTAGTGTATGATCGTGAAAGTGTAGTAGTTCTTCTATGATGGGCGATGTTGCGTCTTGAAAGCCTAGCTGTATGGGATATGCCATATGAGATGTACGGGGTTTTCACCTGTAATTTAATCTTGACAAGATTATGTAATGTTTTACTAACATCTCGCTTATTGAGAGAGACATAGTGGTTATGGTGTTGGCTTGAAACCCAATAACCAGGGGGTTCGATTCCCTTCCTTTCTTATTTTAGGTTGACATATGTGGGTTCTTCAAATGTGTGGTATGGTGGAGGACATCCGTTTAGTCACTCTAGGTTAGTTGTAGTTAGATCTACAGTTGAGACTTCCCGTTTGGATGCGAATGCTTCCCAGATAATAAAAACTATTAGTATGACTGCTGTTAGTGAGATGAATGAGCCTATAGATGAGATAGTATTTCATATTGTATATGCGTCTGGATAATCGGAGTATCGTCGTGGTATGCCAGACAGTCCTAGGAAGTGTTGTGGGAAGAAGGTCATGTTGACGCCTACAAATATGATTGCGAAGTGGATTTTGGCTCATGTGTCATTGAGAGTGTAGCCTGAGAATAAGGGGAATCAATGTACAAATCCTCCTATGATAGCGAATACAGCTCCTATAGATAATACGTAGTGGAAATGTGCTACTACATAATATGTGTCATGGAGGACAATGTCGAGGGAGGAGTTGGCTAAAACAATTCCAGTTAGGCCTCCAACTGTAAAAAGGAAGATGAAGCCTAGGGCTCACATCATAGCGGGGGATCATTTAATATTGCCTCCATGAAGTGTTGCTAGTCAACTAAAGACTTTCACTCCGGTTGGGATGGCAATAATCATAGTAGCTGATGTGAAGTAGGCCCGTGTGTCAACGTCTATTCCAACTGTGAACATATGATGGGCTCATACAATAAACCCTAGGAACCCAATTGATATTATGGCTCATACCATTCCCATATACCCAAATGGTTCTTTTTTCCCTGAATAGTAGGTCACAATGTGGGAGATCATTCCGAATCCGGGTAAAATAAGAATATATACTTCAGGGTGCCCAAAGAATCAGAATAGGTGTTGATATAAAACAGGGTCCCCTCCTCCTGCTGGGTCAAAAAAGGTTGTATTTAGGTTTCGGTCTGTAAGTAATATTGTGATGCCAGCTGCTAATACAGGAAGTGAGAGGAGGAGTAGGACGGCAGTAATTAGTACAGATCACACGAACAGGGGAGTTTGATATTGTGATATTGCAGGGGGTTTTATATTAATGATGGTTGTGATAAAATTGATAGCTCCTAGAATTGAGGAGACACCTGCTAGGTGTAGGGAAAAGATGGTTAGGTCTACTGAAGCTCCTGCATGGGCTAGGTTGCCTGCTAGAGGCGGGTACACAGTTCAACCTGTTCCTGCTCCGGCCTCAACTATGGAGGATGCTAGGAGTAATAGGAAGGAAGGGGGGAGGAGTCAAAAGCTTATATTATTTATCCGAGGGAATGCTATGTCAGGGGCTCCAATCATTAGAGGAACTAGTCAGTTGCCAAATCCTCCAATTATAATAGGTATTACTATAAAGAAAATTATTACGAACGCGTGTGCAGTTACAACTACGTTGTAGATTTGATCATCTCCAAGTAGGGTTCCAGGTTGGCCTAGTTCGGCGCGAATTAATAAGCTTAAGGCGGTTCCTACCATGCCGGCTCAGGCGCCAAATAGGAGGTAGAGGGTGCCGATGTCTTTATGATTAGTTGAAAATAATCAGCGGTTAATGAACATGGGTAAAATGGCTGAGTAAAGCAATAGACTGTAAATCTAAGAACAGAGGTTTGATTCCTCTTTTTACCAAGTCCTGTAGTGAATTAACATATTGAATTGCAAATTCAAAGAAGCAGCTTCAAACTCTGCCGGGGCTTCTCCCGCCTTTTTTTACTTGCGGCGGGAGAAGTAGATTGAAGCCAGTTGTTTAGGGTGTTTAGCTGTTAACTAAAGTTTCGTGGGGGTGGAGCCCACCAATCTAGTGAGGACTTAGCTTAATTAAAGTGGTTGATTTGCATTCAATTGATGTAAGATATGATCTTGCAGTCCTTATCAGGAATTAAGTAAACTATACTTGCTTAGGGCTTTGAAGGCTCTTGGTCTATTTAACCTAAATTCCTATTCTAGGATTGAGAGTATTGGTGTGAGTGGTAGGAGTATGGTGGATAACACGGTTATTGTTGGTAAGAGAGTTATTCGTTTTGTGGTCGAGAATTGTCATTTTATTTTCATATTGTTTGTGGAGGGAAATATTGTGAGTGTGGTGGAGTATATGAGTCGTATGTAGAAGAACAGATTTAGTAGTGCTGTAATTGCTATGAAGGTGGGTAGGATGATGCTGTTATTTTTTGTTATTTCTTGAATAATTATTCATTTTGGTATAAATCCTGATAGTGGGGGGAGTCCTCCTATTGATAGAAGGGTGATGAGAATTAGGATGGTTATAATTGGTGCTTTGTTTCATGTATGTGCTAGTGATAAGGTAGTCGTGGTTGAGTTGGCTATAAATAGTGTGAATATGGTAGAGGTTATGATGATGTAGATAATTAGGTTTAGTAGCGTTATGGTGGGGTTATAGAGTAGAACTGCTGTTATTCAGCCTATGTGGGCGATTGATGAGTAGGCTATAATTTTTCGTAGTTGGGTTTGGTTTAGTCCACCTCAGCCTCCAATTATAATGGATAAAATTGATAAGGTTAAGATTAGGTTTAGGTTGATGGATGGGAGAATTTGGTAAAGTACTGATATGGGTGCTAGTTTTTGTCATGTGAGTAGGATTAGGCCTGAGGATAGGGGGATGCCTTGTGTTACTTCTGGGACTCAGAAGTGGAATGGAGCTATTCCTAGTTTTATAGCGAGGGCTATTGTTATTAGTATGGAGGCTGTTGGATTAAATAGTTTTGTTGCGGTTCATTGGCCCGAGAATGTTAGGTTAATAATAATAGCTATTATTAATAACATTGAGGCTGTTGATTGAGTTAGGAAATATTTAGTTGATGCTTCTGTGGCTCGTGGGTTGTGTTTTTTTATTATAATGGGGATAATAGTGAGTATGTTTATTTCAAATCCAATTCAGATGAGTAGTCAGTGGGAGCTAATTATAACAATAATGGTTCCAAGTATAACGGTTATTAAAATAAGAATAAAAATAGTCGGGTTAATTAGTACGGGAAGGATATTAACCAACATTTTCGGGGTATGGGCCCGATAGCTTAATTAGCTGACCTTACTATTAGAATTTGGTGTAATTGGGAGCACGAAGAGTTTTGGGTTCTTAGGAGTAGGTTCAATTCCTATAGTTCTAGAAATAAGAGGATTTAACCTCTATTATTTACTCTATCAAAGTAACTCTTTTGTCAGACATATTTCTTATGTTTGTGGGGGGATACTTGATAGGAGGATAGGTAATGATACGTGTCATATGCATAGGGCTAATGTTAGGGGTAGGAAATTTTTTCATAGTAAATGTATTAGTTGGTCGTAACGGAATCGCGGGTAGGATGCTCGGATTCATAGGAAGGTAATTGTGAGAAGTAGTGATTTGATAGTGAAGTTAATTGTGTAGAGTTCTGGAATATATGGATTGTGGAATGCTCCTAGGAAAAGAGTTGTTGTGAAGATATTTATTATGATAATGTTTGCATATTCTGCTATGAAGAATAGGGCGAAGGGTCCTGCGGCGTATTCTACGTTAAAGCCTGATACTAGTTCGGATTCTCCTTCGGTGAGGTCGAATGGTGCTCGGTTTGTTTCTGCTAATGTTGAAACGAATCATATTATTGCTAGGGGTCATGCTGGGAAAATTAGTCATACTTGTTCTTGTGTAGTGATTAATGTGGAAAGGGTAAAAGATCCATTTATTAGTAGAACTGATAGTAAGATGATTGCTAGTGTTACTTCGTATGAGATTGTTTGTGCTACTGCTCGTAGGGCCCCAATGAGAGCGTATTTTGAGTTGGAGGCTCAGCCTGATCAGAGAATTGAGTATACGGCTAGGCTTGATATGGCTAGTATGAAGAGCACTCCTAAGTTTATGTTGATGAGGGGATAGGGTATGGGTAGGGGAATTCATATGGTTAGGGCTAGGGTTAGGGCTAGAATAGGAGCTAAAATAAATATTGAGATTGAGGATGTGGCGGGTCGTAGGGGTTCTTTAATGAAAAGTTTAATTGCATCAGCGATGGGTTGAAGTAGGCCATATGGTCCTACAACCTTTGGGCCCTTTCGGAATTGTATATAGCCTAGGACTTTTCGTTCAACTAGTGTAAGAAAAGCTACGGCTAGGAGAATAGGGATAATGAGTATTAGAATGTTGACTATAAACATTTTGTTAAGGAGAGGATTTGAATCTCTGAGTATAAAGGTTTAAGTTTTACGCAATTACCGGGCTCTGCACCTTAACTAGGCCCTTTTCTAGGGCAGGTTTTGTTTGTGAAATTAATTGAGATGAGGTCATTAATTGGTTTAAGGCGCTTTGTTGAAGTTGGCCTCATTTCTCTTGTCCTTTCGTACTGGGAGAAATACATAACAGATAGAAACCGACCTGGATTACTCCGGTCTGAACTCAGATCACGTAGGACTTTAATCGTTGAACAAACGAACCTTTGATAGCGGTTGCACCATCGGGGTGTCCTGATCCAACATCGAGGTCGTAACCCTATTGTCGATATGGACTCTTGAATAGGACTGCGCTGTTATCCCTAGGGTAACTTGTTCCGTTGATCAAGTTTTTGGATCAATAAGCGATGATTTGGTTTGACTTGTAAGTCTAGCCTTTAAAATCGTTTGGAGGATTTTTTGTTCTCTGAGGTCACCCCAACCAAAACTGCTAGTCCATGAAGAGTGTTGTTGTCCCTTGGTGGTTAAGTTTATTTTCTTTGGGCTAGTTAGTTAAAGCTTCATAGGGTCTTCTCGTCTTGTTGGTTCATCCCCGCCTCTTCACGGGGAGGTCAATTTCACTGATTGGAAGTAAGAGACAGTAAAACCCTCGTGTGGCCATTCATACAAGTCCTTATTTAGAGAACAAATGATTATGCTACCTTTGCACGGTCAGAATACCGCGGCCGTTTAACGTTTAGTCACTGGGCAGGCAGTGCCTCCAATACTGGGAATGCTGGAGGTGATGTTTTTGGTAAACAGGCGGGGTTTGTGTTTGCCGAGTTCCTTTTACTTCTTTTAATCTTTCCTGGGTGCACTCCTGTGTTGGGTTAACAGTACAATTAATAAATTGTTTATTGTTGGGTTGTTTTTATTTACTGTTAACAGTCAGAATATTATCAGATACTGACTTAAACTTGTGCGAGGAGAAAATATTTCTTGTTACTCATATTAACATTGTTGCTTCTATTTGGTAATAGAATAGTCCAGTATTAGGTCTAGGGGTTAGCTATGTTATTGCTGGAATTAACATTGTTTTTATTGTTGAGCTTTAACGCTTTCTTAATTGATGGCTGCTTTTAGGCCTACTATGGTGTTGTTAAATCTTACTCTCTAGTGAAGGTTGTATCCGTTTCTAAAAGGCTGTACCTTTTTAGACTAACTTTTAAAGATACGATAAGATTTATTTATATTTTTAGTATCTTTAAAGCTGAACTAAGATTCATTTCCTGGACAACCAGCTATCACCAGGCTCGTTAGGCATGTCACCTCTACTTAAGGATCTTCTCACTATTTTGCTACATAGATGAGTTGGTTCTAATAAACTGTCCGTAAGTAGCTCGTCTGGTTTCGGGTTACTTAGCTAAAATTCGTTTTGTTAAGTTTTTTGCTCGTTAATTCATTATGCAAAAGGTACAAGGGTTAATCTTTGCTTTTTTGTACTTTGATTTTTTCTTTCATCGTTCCTTACGGTACTTTCTCTATAGCGCCATGTTTAAAATTTCTATCTCCTATACTTTAATTAGGATAAATGTTTTGTTTTAGTTTGTTTTGGTTGTTTAGATTGAAGATTTGGGGTTGGGCTAGGTATAGTTCAAGATGTTCATGATATATGAAATCTTCTAGGTGTAAACTAGATGCTTTAGTTAAGCTACATCTTGGTTTGTCCAAGCACACTTTCCAGTATGCTTACCTTGTTACGACTTGTCTCCTCTCATGTGATTGGTGCGTGTAAATAGGTTTGAGTGCATTACATTTACTTGAGGAGGGTGACGGGCGGTGTGTGCGTGCTTCATGGCCTGGTTCAACTAAGCACTCTATTCTTAGTTTACTACTAAATCCTCCTTTGGTCATTAGTTTCATAATGGCTTTCGTATTGAATTTTCTTGAGGTAGAAAATGTAGCCCATTTCTTCCCATTCCATAGGTTACACCTTGACCTAACGTTTTTATGTGCTATGATTGAGCTTACTTTTGTTCCTTTTTAGGGTTTGCTGAAGATGGCGGTATATAGACTGTATTAGCAAGGATTGGTGAGGTTTATCGGGGTTTATCGATTATAGAACAGGCTCCTCTAGAAGGGTATAAAGCACCGCCAAGTCCTTTGAGTTTCGGGCTGTTGCCGGTAGTACTCTGGCGAATAATCCTGTTTTTATAATTATTTGGGTTTAGGGCTAAGCATAGTGGGGTATCTAATCCCAGTTTGGGTCTTAGCTATAGTGTGTCGGCTGCTGTAGGGTTACTTTCGTCATTTATTTTTGTTGTAATTATGGCTTTTTACAGTTTAATTAGAATTTAACTCTATTTGATGTTAGTGCTTTAACACGTTTTACGCCGTATTCCTGTTAGCTTGGGTTAATCGTATGACCGCGGTGGCTGGCACGAGATTTACCAACCCTAGTCAATATAACTTAGTCAAACTTTCGTTTATGGCTTAATTTTTATCACTGCTGTCTCCCGTGGGGGTGTGGTCGAGCAAGGCGTCATGAGCTACAGGGTGTGTGCTTGATACCTGCTCCTCTTGGTCTTGTTGATTTGGAGGGCGTTACTCACTGGGGCGTGGATGCTTGCATGTGTAAGTTTATTGAAAGTTAACAGGAAGGCTGGGACCAAACCTATGTGTTCATGGAGTTGGTGTACTCATCTAGGCATTTTCAGTGCCTTGCTTTGGGTTAAGCTACATTAAC